CCTCCTCCTTGCAGGAGGTCAAATTCAAGTTGCAATTCAACTGTGTTTTGTTAAGTTTTTTTTATTGTGATTCGAAATAACATAATAACATAAAGGGAATCACGCTCTGTAGGATTTGAACCTACGACATCAGGTTTTGGAGACCCGCGTTCTACCGAACTGAACTAAGAGCGCTTTTTTATGACAGGAGATACGATTGTAAAGAAAAGGATTTTCTCATTTTTGTACCCCCAATGCGTCTTGTATACATTGGTATGCAAAAATGAAAGATTATGTCCAATTTTATTTAATTGATCTCACTCAGATCCCAGTCAATTAATCCCTTGTTACCGCCCATAGGAGAAGTAATAGGTAGGGATGACAGGATTTGAACCCGTGACATTTTGTACCCAAAACAAACGCGCTACCAAGCTGCGCTACATCCCTTTTCCAAAATTTTTGTACAGTGTCATTGTACAAAATCCATGTCTTGTTTTCCACATCGTTATTTTTTCCTCGATTCATATACAATTTTCTTGTCATTTCTTCTTTTTGGTTTCATATAATAAAAGAATTATATACATCTGAAACCTAACGTATAAAAAAGATGACTATTTTGCTTAGGAAGAAGAGGGTCTCTTTTTCTTTTTTAGGGACAGGGGTAGGAAAATCTTATCTACTGTTCATTGTACATATCCATTTTTGTTAGGAATTCCGTACAAAAAAATACAAATGATTACAGCATCTGACCATATATGTATTACAATAAAGAAGGAGGATTTTCAATGCGAGATATAAAAACATATCTTTCCACAGCGCCTGTGCTAACTACTCTATGGTTTGGGTCTTTAGCGGGTCTATTGATAGAAATTAATCGTTTATTCCCAGATGCTTTGTCATTCCCTTTTTTCTAGTTATTAATATTATATTAATATTATTAATATAATATTAATATAATATGCGAAAAAAATGAAGAAAATTTGAGATACAATTCTACGTGACGTGACTAAAACTTAGTCCCCCCCTTTTTCAGTTCTTTAGGATAGGAAGGAAAGAGAAAGAAAAAGTATATTGAACCTCAGCAAAAATCCGGTGGATCTAAGATCCCATTTTGGAGAACAGAAATAGAAAGGGGGTCCAGTCTAAGGTAAAAAAAAGCTCCACGAAATCATAGCATAAAAAAAAGATACTTAAATGAAATACTGGGATTAGGATAGGAATAATTGATAGTTAGAAAAAAATTGTATTACTTACATTATTACTATATATATAATAATATTCTATTAATATTAATTAGAATTACAACAAAATATTTAGAAATGGAATTTCTAATTAGTAACTTCTATTGATATTGATTTTTTTTCTTTTTTGTTCTTTTCGTCTTCTTAGGTTCGGGTCGAAAACAGAAGAGTTAAGTTGATCAAACAAAAATGCAAAGGGGGTTCATGGCTAAGGGTAAAGATATCCGAGTTAGAGTTATTTTGGAATGTACCAGTTGTGTCCAAAATGGTGTCAATAAAGAATCGCCAGGCATTTCTAGATATATTACTCAAAAGAATCGGCACAATACACCCAGTCGATTAGACTTGAGAAAATTTTGTCGATATTGTCACAAGCATACGATTCATGGGGAAATAAAGAAATAAATCGAACGTGTGTTTGATCTTTCAAAGGGGCAGGAAAAGGAAGAACTTAACATATCTTAACATAAACATATATATATATATATATAATATAATAATATACAAATAATATACAAATAAAAATATAGAATATACAAAAAAACCTATTTCGGTCGGATCTGAAATGAATAAAGAAATAGAATTTTAGAGATAAGGAATAAACCATGGATAAATCCAAGCAACCTTTTCGTAAATCCAAGCGATCTTTTCGTAGGCGTTTTCCCCCAATTGAATCGGGGGATCGAATTGATTATAGAAACATGAGTTTAATTAGTCGATTTATTAGTGAACAAGGAAAAATATTATCTAGACGGGTGAATAGATTGACCTTGAAACAACAACGATTAATTACTATTGCTATAAAACAAGCTCGTATTTTATCTTTGTTACCTTTTCTTAATAATGAAAAACAGTTTGAGAGAGCCGAGTCAATCCCTAGAACTACCGGTCCTAGAACCAGAAATAAATAGATATACTCTTCCATTGATTCAAAACTTCAATCGGAATTCAAGCTCAGATTGATGTTTTGTTCGAAAAGCCTCAAATCCAGATTTTATTGTTGTGTTATAAGAAACAACAAATAGGGAAAGAATAAATCTTTTTTTTTTGAAAGATGTTCGTTCATTTCTACTACTTATCTTATCTTAATTTTTTTTATTCTATCTTCCCGGAGTACATTCTCCGGGGAATGCAATTCTGTTTCAATCATTCCTATATATGACTTTAGAATGTCTTTTATTTCATAATTTTATTGGAAATCGTGTAAAGACAATTCTTATTTGATATAGCTATTTGCGCAAGTATTTTACGATTAAGAAGTAATTGCTTCTTGTACAGATTGTGTATTAATTTACTATAACTATAGAATACCCCTTTCTCACGAGCCGCTGCATTTATCCGAGCGATCCACAAACGACGAAAGTCCCTCTTTTGCCTGCCCCTATCTCGATGAGAGGAAACCAAAGCTCTCATTTTCTGTTGAGTAATGGTTCGAGTAAGTCTTGAATGCGCCCCTATAAAGGTTGATGCAAATAAACGAATTTTTGTTCGACGTCTCCGAGCTATATATCCTCGTCTAACTCTGGTCATTGAATCAAATTACACTTTAATGAATGAATAACTAATTGATTTCTCTTCTTTCAGTCATCCTTTTATTCCCCGGTTGATTAATAACAAAACGGATTATTCCGATATATAAAATAGAAATTCCAATGGCTTTTGCTACTATGACCTTCCCAACCACGATTTTGAATCCTTTCAGGTAAAATACCTAGAAATAATAAATTCTAACGATATTAAAAAAATAAAAGCAAAAAATAGTGGGTTCCGTCGTTTCTATGGTTATTTCATAAACGGCGAGGTCCTCTCTATACACCGGAGCCTCTTCTTTCATTTAATCAAATGTTATTGTAAACTTGTATAGTTCACTCTCTTTGGCTCTACCAATCAATTATACAGTAATAGATCTTTTCACAAAAAAAGCTATCCATACAGTGACGGCATTTAATTATGAAAGTTGGCTAGGTAGCTGACCTTGTTAGTCCGTTCTTTCAAGAAAGGGAACATAACCTTTTTGCTTCTTGTAGTACTATTTCCTCCGCTTAATGGATAACTATTTGCTACCAATGGGGAATTGCTTTTCATCTCAAATTGAGGTGATTGGATTTGCACCAATGGAAACCATAAATTTCATACACAAAAAATATAGGTATATGATAGATCCTCATTTTTAGATAGTAAAAATGGCTTTTTCCACTCTATCTATCCTATTGGTGATTGGTACTGGAAAAATGGTTTCGTTTGTTCGAACTCATGATCTAAACGAGTCGCACATACACCCTAGTACATGTTCCCCGACGCTGAGGACATCCTCGAAGTGCGGGGGATTTCGTGATTTTTCTTATTGGCTGTCTTGTGTTTCTAATAAGTTGTTTAATTGTCGGCATATCATACATATATATAATAAAATAGGTTGGTTTAGATCGATCTTAACCTGATGATTGATGATTATGAATTATTTCCATTCAATATCAAATCACGAAAAATTCGAATTCTGATTTGAAACGGAATCATGTATTTACACGAAATCTCCAGTATTTTCATTTTCGACCGCTACAAGATCAACAATACCATGAGCTTGGGCTTCTGTTGCTGACATAAAAACATCCCTTTCCATGTCTTCGGATATAACCCATAAAGGGTTGCCCGTTCTTTGTACATAAACCTTTGTGAGGGTTTCGCGAAGTTTCAGTAGTTCTTCCGCTTCCAGGATAAATTCCCCTGCTTGCGCCTCATAAAAAGAACTAGCAGGTTGGTGAATCATGACCCTGATAATATTGATATAACATCATGCATGAACGGTTCTTCTATCTTGCAGGATTGGGCTAAAGTAAGGGATAAAAAAACAAGAAGAAAAAAAAAAACAAATAGAATGGAACAGCCGTACAGGCATCTTTTGTACATTGCATACGGCTCTGCAATGGCATTTCTTCCTCCCTTCTCTTCAATTTCTATTCTATCGAAGAAAAAAATGGAATCCATCCGATCCAGATCGTTGAATGATCCATTTACCACCCTTCCTTTCGTATTGTAGGAGTCAAAAAATACTATGATGGTTCTGTTGCTTTCTATATTTATCTCGTCTGTGATTTAGCAATCCCAAAGTTTCTTTTTTTTTTCATTTTAGTACTCTTTCTTTCGTAACGTAAATATCATAAAGAGACTTCCGGTGTGGAAGAAAAATGGTTTGTGACGCTGAAATGTACTCCTGACACATAAGATCAAATCGGAATAACCTTTGTTTCATACTACTATCTCGATACAAAATCTCATGTTAGGAAAAACAATACTAGTTTGTTCATATCGAACTCGAAGTGCCATGCTATTATTACCTATTTTTCATATTATTCACATTCGATATGGCGAAGGCATAGTCTTCTTCTTTTTTTTTCAAATAAAAACTCATTGGCGCCAAGCGTGAGGGAATGCTAGACGTTTGGTAATTTCTCCTCCGACCAGAATGAAAGATCCCATTGAAGCGGCTAATCCCATGCAAATTGTATGCACATCGGGCGAAACAAATTGCATAGTATCATAAATGGCTATTCCTGGTATTACCCATCCGCCGGGGGAGTTTATAAACAAATAAAGATCCCTAGTATCATCTTCTATACTGAGATATACCATGAGACCAACAAGTTGATTTGAGATCTCACTATCAACTTCTTGGCCTAAAAAAAGTAATCTTTCTCGATAAAGTCGGTTGATTAGGACAAAATTGTATCCCTTTTGAACCGTACGCGCATCTTTGGATGCATACGGTTCAAAAAAATTGTGAAA